GTCAAATCACAATCAATAAAAACCTCTATGGAATCCGTTAGATTGGTACTAGGATTTCACACAACTAGTTAGAGAATTCCACTGAATTTATTGATCATTAGATAGAATTCAATTAAGATATTGTATGAAAGTATGCTTCCTTCTATTTTCGTGCGAGAATTGAGGGGTTTTTGATTGAGTACGTAAAAAAAGCAGGATTCTTTTGTTCATTTTCCCCGTTTATCCCTTAATCAATAACTCAAAACTCAATCAAATACAATTATCTCCAAGAATGAAATGTTTGTTATGCTTAATATCTTTAGTTTTATCTGTAGCTGTCTTAATTCTGCCCTTCATTCGAGTAGTTTTTTCTTTGCTAAGTTACCCGAGTCTTACGCTTTTCTTAATCCAATCGTAGATTTTATGCCAGTCATCCCTGTGCTCTTTTTTCTCTTAGCCTTTGTTTGGCAAGCTGCTGTAAGTTTTCGATGAGATCTTTATTTAATACTGTCCTACAAAGATTCATGATTTAATCAATAAAAAAAAAACTAACAATTGAAAAAAGATCGGATCTATTACATTATGATATGAACCCTCGATTCAAACATGGAAATTCTTGAATAGGCGCGATGAATCTGAATCATCTCATTTCCTCGTTTTGCCCTTCTTCGCCTTCCAGTGAACAAGAAACTAGTAAATCCCCCCACAGTAACTGTAGATATGACAGAGAATTTGGATACCGAAAAGATATTAGGTTTTTTCTTTTTTGATTTATCTCTAAACCACTTCATCTATTGGTTTGGTGTCAAACCTAGAATATGGGGTATAAAAATAGATAATCTATTCTCCTTTTCCAAAAAATAGGATCTTATCCTGGAGATTGTATAATGCTTACTCTTAAACTCTTCGTTTACACAGTAGTGATATTTTTTGTTTCTCTCTTTATCTTTGGATTCCTATCGAATGATCCAGGACGTAATCCAGGGCGTGAGGAATAAAAAAAGAAAGGATTTCTTGTTGTTTGATTTATTCATTTTCTTATGAGTTTCTCTATTACAGATAGTGAAAAAGATAAAATAAAAAAAAAAAAGGGGTCTCAAGATTTTTTTTTTTGAATTTGAAGTCGAAAGAAAATATTAAGCCGTCGGAAGAAACGGAAAGAGAGGGATTCGAACCCTCGGTACGAAGAAGTCGTACAACGGATTAGCAATCAGCCGCTTTAGTCCACTCAGCCATCTCTCCCAATTAACAAAGGATAATGACTATGTTACCCCTGAAGTAAAGAAAAAGTATTTCAAAAATAGAAAAAAAAAAGAGTGAAGTTGGTACGTTAAAGAGTACCCTTTGAATTTTATTTCATCCGATCCGAAGGGTCCGTCCTTTATTTGATTCCCCCACCTGGCCGGGTCGGTACCTAGCCAGGCCATTTCTTGTTATGCTATATAGTTCTTTTGGGGCAGGTCTTCTACTAAATAACCCCTCAAGAACACACATTTTTTCAAGGTCAAAAGGCCCTCCTTTTCTTATCTCATTAAGTTTCTCCAGGAAAAGACCCGAGCACTCTCATTTCCAATTTCATTTAGGATTTTGTCCTTAATCCTATCTTTATTTATTATATTACATTATTACATAGAGTAATGTTCTTGTTCGACAAATGGTCCATTCATATACAATAATCACAATGTAGCGGGTATAGTTTAGTGGTAAAAGTGTGATTCGTTCTATTAACAACTGAAATAGTTAAGGGGTCTTTAGGTTTTATTCATATTCCGTTCCGATTAAAAACTTTATTTCTTAGAAAGGATTGAATCCTTTACCTCTCAATAAGCGATTTGAGGAATCATATACATTTTCGTGATTTGTACCCAAAAGTCCATTATAAATTTTCACATTGGAGTAGGGAATCGCGAAGCATAATTTTTTTGCGCTGTATCAAGACTTAACAATTGAATGAGTATTAAGTAAAGAATCCATGGAGGAAGATACAAAAGTGTACTTCTAATCGTAACTAGATCTTCAATTTTTTCATTTGAAGAGGTTGAAGCACAATAGCTAATAAAGGACGACTTTGGTTTACTAAAGTTATCGACATTTTATTTCAGCTCGGGTGGAAACAAAAATTTCTTTCCTCAAGATTCACGCAAGGAGAAATAGAGAACGAAGTAACTAGAAGGACTTTTCAAAATACCCCTCGTCTTCTAGAGGGATCATCTAGAAAGCAATTTGTTTGGTATACATTCAGACAGAAAAGCGGACATAGATCTTATGAAGCAACTTCTTTTAGTTCGTTTATGGCTTAGATTATGGAATCCAGCCATCTTCCATAAAGGAGCCGAATGAAATAAAAGTTTCATGTTCGGTTTTGAATTAGAGACGTTAAAAATAATGAATTGACGTCGACTATAACCCATAGCCTTCCAAGCTAACGATGCGGGTTCGATTCCCGCTACCCGCTCTCTATTCATTATGAGAAGGATGCGTGTATCATAAAAGGGAAGAAAATACGCACCTTTCACTTTTC